AATGAGTATCTTATACTTCTTAATACTAATACTATAATATATAGTATTATATTAGTATTAAGAAGTATTAAGATCTATATATACTATGATTTAAGATCTATATACTATGATTAGATCTTACCTATATATACACAAGATCTAAATACAAGACAAGATAAGGTCGAAGACAAAACAACTCTGTATTTATTATTTCTATTGTTTTGTTTATTTTTTTTTTTTATCGTTGGATCCATAAATAAATTAATTTTATAGATCCTTGGTATTATTGGGGGATTTTTGGGAGATTATTGGTGGATCCTTTTATTTTATATTGCGTAGCTTCAGACCATAGATCAAGCCAGGGAAGGGCCACTTCTACCCCTCCTGTATATTGTCTTTTTCGTTCCATGTTGCAATACAAATGTATTATTTAATTATATGAGAGATTGTATGAAAATAAATTCTTCATTTATAGGAATAAAAAAAACTATTTATCTTTATTTTATCCTTGGTAATGATAATTTGTACATGACGCGAGAGAACCCTGTCTTTATAGTTAATAGTTATTAATTGAGGAAAAGATTAAATACATAATAATAATAATAGATATATGTATATCGAAGTGATATGATACCCTTGGATTCCCCCAAACCCAAAAAGGAGAATCTTTTCTTTCAATACTCACCCGTTATTTAGTTAACAATCCTAGTGACTAGTGATTGGATCCATAGGCTTCAGAAATAAAATAATAAATAAAATCAATTATTATTCATCGAATGACTATTCATCTATTGTATTCTCGTCAAATAGGGGGCGATAAGACTCTATGGAAAAATGGTGGTTCAATTCGATGTTGTTTAACAAAAAGTTAGAATATAGATGTGGGCTAAGTAAATCAGTGGATAGTTCTGATATTATTGGAAATACCAGTGGAAGTGAAAAACCCATTATAAATGATAATGATAAGGGGAAAAACATTCCTAGTTGGAGTAATAGTGACAATTATGCTTTCAATAATGTTGATTATTTATTTGATATCGGGAATATTTGGAGTTTGGTCTCGGATGACACCTTTTTAGTTAGAGATAGTAATGGTGACAGTTATTCTGTATATTTTGATATTGAAAATCAGATTTTTGAGATTGACAATGAGGGTTCTTTTATAAGTGAACCAGAAAGTTTTTTTTCTAGTTGTTTGAATAGTGGGTCCAAAAACTACTATTATCATTACATGTATGATACTCAATCTAGTTGGAATAATCACATTAATAGTTGCATTAATAGTTATCTTCATTTTGAAGTCAGTATTAAAAGTTCTATTTTAGGTGATATCGATTATTACAGTTATAGTTATAATTCTAGTTTCATTTATACTGAAAGTGTAAGTCATAGTGAAAATGGGAATTCGAATTCGAGTTTAAAAACTAGTAGTAATGGCAGCGATCTCAATATAAGAGAAGAGTCTAATGATTTCGATATAAATAAAAATCAAAGCTACAGACATTTATGGGTTCAATGCGAAAATTGTTATGGATTAAATTATAAAAAATTTTTTAAGTCAAAAATGAATATTTGTGAACAGTGCGGATATCATTTGAAAATGAGTAGTTCAGATAGAATCGAACTCTCGATTGATTCGGGCACTTGGGATCCTATGGATGAAGAGATGGTCTCTATGGACCCTATTGAATTTCATTCAGAGGAAGAACCTTATAAAGATCGTATCGATTCTTATCAAAGAAAGACAGGTTTAACTGAAGCTGTTCAAACAGGCATAGGTCAACTAAATGGTATTCCGATAGCAGTTGGGGTTATGGATTTTCAGTTTATGGGAGGTAGTATGGGATCTGTAGTCGGCGAGAAAATCACCCGTTTGATCGAGTATGCTACTAATCGATCTTTACCTGTTATTATTGTATGTGCTTCTGGGGGAGCACGCATGCAAGAAGGAAGTTTGAGCTTGATGCAAATGGCTAAAATATCTTCTGCTTTATATGATTATCAATCAAATAAAAAGTTATTCTATGTATCAATCCTTACATCTCCTACAACCGGTGGAGTAACAGCCAGTTTTGGTATGTTGGGAGATGTTATTATTGCTGAACCTAATGCCTATATTGCATTTGCGGGTAAAAGAGTAATTGAACAAACATTGAATAAAACAGTACCCGAAGGTTCACAAGCGGCTGAGTATTCATTCCATAAGGGCTTATTCGACTTAATCGTACCACGTAATCCTTTAAGAGGTGTTCTGAGTGAGTTATTTCAGCTCCACAGTTTTTTTCCTCTGAATCAAAATTCAATAAATTAAAGTATAGCACTCGTTATTTGTAGCGAACGAGTATTTTATTTGTATTTAATTTATCGTAAAAAAACTTAAGTTAAGAAGAATGGTCTTTTCGTTGGTAACATTAGTTCTACTTGTAGTAAGAGCTATAAGTTTTGGATAATTATTATTTTTTTCCTTCATATTGATTTTTCTATTTTTTATCTTACTCCTATTCCTGATTACTAGATTACTAATCAGGAACCCTTTATTAATCAATAGGATAAAAAAGCTAAAAGAGTAAGTTTCTCCTTCCGAGGAAGAGGAATTAGGGAAAGGAAAGACATAAAGAAAAAATAATTTTATCTGGCCTTCTTACGTATTAATTTCATTTTAATCGAGACAAAAATTTATCTTATTTATAATTTATTATATAATAAAAATATAAAAGTAAATATATAATAGAAAGAATTTATTTATACTAAGAACCCTCACTTTTATTATGGAATCAAGTTTATAGAATCAAGTTACCGTTTGCTTTGTTGGATTCGATTAGTGAAAGTCGCGAATTCATAAAAAACTCTTTAATACCCTTAAGTAAAAAAAAAAAAAATAGAAAGAATAAAAAAGGATGGGAGAATAAGAAAGTTTCTTATATTATATGTTATTATTACAGTGAATTATCATACATATTTCATATTTATGTATAACGATGAATTAGGTACACATTTATATTCCTTGCACTTATTAACTACTTAATATTAGTTATATTAGATATACTTATCATTAGTTATATTAGATATACTTATCATAAGATATCTTTAAAATACAAATATTAAATTGAGGCACCCATTCTATGACAGATTTACCCTCTATTTTTGTGCCCTTAGTGGGCCTAGTATTTCCGGCAATTGCAATGGCTTCTTTATCTCTTCATGTCCAAGAAAATAAAATTATCTAAATTTGTATGTGGCTCTTTCCGAACACAAATGAGAGACTCATATGCATACGGATACACGATATCTGCATAAATGCAGATTATATATGGGTCTAGCTGGTTAAAAATAGATTGGTGAATAGTTTGAAATATAAAGTCAATGTATCTAACCAATTACTCCTAATAGTTCCCGTCAAAATAGTGCTAGTTGATGAGAGTTACTTCGGGGTCAAGAAAAGTTAAGTCAAATTCATTTGGGTTATTCTCTCAATTCCAATCGAATACAACCGGATCGAGTATAGTAAGTATATAATATGAACTGGCGATCAGAGCATATCTGGATAGAACTTATAACGGGGTCTCGAAAAACAAGTAATTTTTTTTGGGCCTGTATCCTTTTTTTAGGTTCATTAGGATTCTTAGTGGTTGGAACTTCCAGTTATCTTGGTAGGAATCTTATACCCGTATTTCCATCTCAGCAAATCTTTTTTTTTCCGCAAGGGATCATAATGTCTTTTTATGGGATCGCGGGTCTATTTATTAGCTCCTATTTGTGGTGTACAATTGCGTGGAATGTAGGTAGTGGTTATGATCGATTTGATAGAAAAGAAGGAATTGTTTGTATTTTTCGTTGGGGATTTCCTGGAATAAATCGTCGCATTTTCCTTCGTTTCCTTATGAAAGATATCCAATCTATCAGAATGGAGGTTAAAGAGGGTCTTTATCCTCGTCGTGTCCTTTATATGGAAATAAGAGGCCAAGGGGCCATTCCCTTGACTGGCACTGATGAGAATATTACTCCACGAGAAATTGAACAAAAAGCTGCCGAATTAGCCTATTTCTTGCGTGTACCAATTGAAGTATTTTGAAATGAAGAATTAATGTTTTCTTAGTATGAAGGAGGGAACTTGCTAATTCCCTTTTTAATAAAATTGAAGTTTCTTCAAAAGACTTAAGAGAATTCATCCAATATTTCGAATTGATAGGTTACGTTATTCCAGGACTGTGGTTATGGTTAGGCGGTGAAACATTTTGAAATAATTATTGATCCGGGAAGGCTTTTTTTGTCTTGAAATTCGAATCATATTTGTTACTTCTAGTGGATTTTCGAGTATTCATCGACAGGAACAAATAGAGATGAAATTAGTTGGAATTTACCCAATTGAGATATCTCTGGGAATCCTATTTGCTTTCTTATTTTTTTTATCTGAAAAGGACTCTTTTCTATATTTTATTTTGCTAGATCCAAGGACTCAATTTTTACAAAAAAAAAATGGGAATAAATTCATAGGTTCGATACCTTGTTATAGAATTCGTGTTCAGATAAATATCAAATAGAATCGACGAATGACGAATGCAGCAGATTCATTAACAATTAACAGAAAAAAAAAAAAAAAAATGAAAAAAACAAAAGCATTGACTTCCCTCCCATATATTATATCCATAATATTTTTGCCCTGGTGGGTCTCTCTCTCATTTAATAAAAGTCTGGAACCTTGGGTTATTAATTGGTGGAATACCCGGCAATCCGAAACTCTCTTGAATGATATTCAAGAAAAAAGCATTCTAGAAAGATTTATAGAATTAGAAGAACTATTCCTGTTGGACGAAATGATAAAGGAATACCCAGAAACACATATACAAAAGCTTCGTATAGGAATACACAAGGAAACAGTACAATTAGTCAAAACACACGATGAGTATAATTTCCATATCATTTTTAATTTCTCGACAAATATAATCTGTTTCGCTATTCTAAGTGGTTATTTTATTATGGGTAATGAAGAACTTGTTATTCTTAATTCTTGGGTTCAGGAA